ATACTTTTTTCTGTAAATACTGCATATTTGATTCCATCCATAAATCCATTTTCTTCCCTATGAGTTCCAGTATCGATAAGAATTCTAGTTCTTACTGTTCATATGTTATGGTATGAATATACCATACCAATTCGCTATGTATGGATGATGAGATTCCATTGATACAGAGCCAATTCCAATAGACTTATTGAATGTTCCCATTGGCGTGCATCCAGCAGGAATTGAACCTACGAATTTGCCAATTATGAGTTGGGCGCTTTAACCATTCAGCCATGGATGCTTAACAGGGATCATCGTACATCGTGAATAACCAAATTCCAATTGAAATGAAATCTTTAGGAGGAATCAATGAAACGACATCAATTCAAATCCTGGATATTCGAATTGAGAGAGATATTGAGAGAGATCAAGAATTCTCACTATTTCTTAGATTCATGGATCAAATTCGATTCAGCGGGATCTTTCACTCACATTTTTTTCCACCAAGAACGTTTTATGAAACTCTTTGACCCCCGAATTTGGAGTATCCTACTTTCACGTGATTCACAGGGTGCAACAAGCAATCGATATTTCACGATCAAAGGTGTAGTACTGCTTGTAGTAGTGGTCCTTATATCTCGTATTAACAATCGAAAGATGGTCGAAAGAAAAAATCTCTATTTGATGGGGCTTCTTCCTATACCTATGAATTCCATTGGACCCAGAAAGGAGACATTGGAAGAATCTTTTTGGTCTTCCAATAGAAATAGGTTGATTGTTTCGCTCCTGTATCTTCCAAAAGGGAAAAAGATTTCTGAGAGTTGTTTCATGGATCCGCAAGAGAGTACTTGGGTTATCCCAATAAAGAAAAAGCGTATCATGCCTGAATCTAACCGGGGTTCGCGGTGGTGGAGGAACCGGATCGGAAAAAATAGGGATTCTAGTTGTCAGATATCTAAGGAAACCGTAGCTGGAATTGAGATCTCATTCAAAGAGAAAGATAGCAAATATCTGGAGTTTCTTTTTTTATCCTATACGGATGATCCGATCCGCAAGGACCATGATTGGGAATTTTTTGATCGTCTTTCTCCGAGGAAGAAACGAAACATAATCAACTTGAATTCGGGACAGCTATTCAAAATCTTAGGGAAAGACTTGATTTGTTATCTCATGTCTGCTTTTCGTGAAAAAAGACCAATTCAGGGGGAGAGTTTCTTCAAACAACAAGGAGCTGGGGCAACTATGCAATCCAATGATATTGAGCATGTTTCCCATCTCTTCTCGAGAAACAAGTGGGGTATTTCTTTGCAAAATTGTGCTCAATTTCATATGTGGCAATTCCGCCAAGATCTCTTCGTTAGTTGGGGGAAGAATCAGCACGAATCGGTTTTTTGGAGGAACGTCTCGAGAGAGAATTGGATTTGGTTAGACAATGTGTGGTTGGTAAACAAGGATCGGTTTTTTAGCAAGGTACGGAATGTATTGTCAAATATTCAATATGATTCCACAAGGTCTATTTTCGTTCAAGTAACGGATTCTAGCCAATGGAAAGGATCTTCTTCTGATCAATCCAGAGATTCTTTCGATTCCGTTATATCTTTCGATTCCGTTATAAATGAGAATTCAGAATATCACACATTGATCGATCAAACAGAGATTCAGCAACTAAAAGAGAGATCGATTCTTTGGGATCCTTCCTTTCTTCAAACGGAACGAACAGAGATAGAATCAGATCGATTCCCGAAATGCCTTTTTGGATCTTCCTCCATGTCCTGGCTATTCACGGAACCTGAGAAGCGGATGAATAATCATCTGCTTCCGGAAGAAATCGAAGAATTTCTTGGGAATCCTACAAGATCCATTCGTTCTTTTTTCTCTGACAGATGGTCAGAACTTCATCTGGGTTCGAATCCTACTGAGAGGTCCACTAGAGATCATAAATTGTTGAAGAAAAAACAAGATGTTTCTTTTGTCCCTTCCAGGCGAGCGGAAAATAAAGAAATGGTTGATATATTCAAGATAATTACGTATTTACAAGATACCGTCTCAATTCATCCTTCGGAACCATATCACATCCCGGATCTGGTTCCGAAGGATGAACCGGATATGGACAGCTCCAATAAGATTTCATTCTTGAACAAAAATCCATTTTTTGATTTCTTTCATCTATTCCATGACCGGAACAAAGGGGGATACGCGTTACGCCACGATTTTTTTGAATCAGAAGAGAGATTCCCAGAAATGGCGGATCTATTCACTCTATCAATAACCGAGCCGGATCTGGTGTTTCGTAGGGGATTTGCCTTTTCTATTGATTCCTACGGGTTGGATCAAAAAAAATTCTTGAATGAGGTATTCAACTCCAGAGATGAATCGAAAAAGAAATCTTTATTGGTTCTACCTCCTCTTTTTTATGAGGAGAATGAATCTTTTTCTCGAAGGATCAGAAAAAAATTGGTCCGGATCTACTGCGGGAATGAGTTGGAAGATCCCAAACTAAAAACAGCGGTATTTGCTAGCA